TTACAAATAAATGTGCAAAAAGAATTGAATTCTGTGAACAGAAAACTTAACATTGCTATCACAAGAGTTGCAAAACCTTATGGACAACCTAATATTCTTGCAGAATTTATAGCCGGACAATTAAAGAATAGAGTTTCATTTCGAAAGGCAATGAAAAAAGCTATTGAATTAACCGAACAAGCGGATACAAAAGGAATTCAAGTACAAATTGCCGGGCGTATCGACGGAAAAGAAATTGCACGTGTCGAATGGATCAGAGAAGGTAGGGTTCCCCTACAAACCATTCGAGCTAAAATTGATTATTGTTCCTATACAGTTCGAACTATCTATGGGGCATTAGGAATCAAAATTTGGATATTTACAGACGAGGAATAATGGTTCTTTTGTTGTCTTTCTGTTCCATCCATCCGGCAATTGAATAAAAAATAACAAACTCGTTCATTTTTTAGATTCAATAAAAAAAATGAGAAATTTTAGAATTCTATAGGGTTGAATAACAATTCGATTGACTCCATATAATTGCTATGCTTAGTGTGTGACTCGTTGGTTTGGTTAGGATTTAAAAACAAAGGACCGTTGCCTAGTGTGAACTTAACTATATAACCAATAACCAGCTCATTGCTTCGTATTATCTGGATCCAAGGAACCAGTCACTATATGATGTATCGATCGTATTGTTGTAGCAACTGAAATCTTTTTTACAGAAAAGAAAAATCAATCAGATTATAAGGTTGTGAAGAAAAAACAAAGGGATATAGATAGATGGAAGGATGAGAGAAAGAAAGAAAAAGAATAGCAATGATATACGATTCCAATATGTATGGTCTATGAACTATCTCATAAAAGGCAGTGTAATAAAGCATTAAATTAATATGTATTCGTTCATAATTAATAATTAGATGAATACAATTAATTATTAAGAAAAATAAAAATAATAAAGAGCATCGAGTCAATAAAGACTGAGGAGATTGATTCAGGAACCCATTTTTGTTTTATTAGGAGCTCCGTTGCAAAGTTCGGGCCTAGCCATTAATCGAGAAGCGATGGGAACGACAGAACCTGTGACTGCGGAAGATTCCCTTGAAAAGAATGCTAATGATTCATTGGGTGGGATGGCGGAACGAGCCAAGAACCAATTCATTTATTATGAGAGAGAGGTCATGAGATGCCTCTACGAATGAAAGGGATGTTCAAAGAGCAAATATTCGCCCGCGAAAGCCTTAATTGGATTGCTAAATTTTTGGTGATTCAATAAAGGTAAGACGATTAATTAAAAAGACAATTATACATTATATTATTATAATTTGATATTTACGAGCAACATTTTTTAATTCCTACGGGACAGATTAGAGCTCAACAAATTCCATGATTCGGTGTATTATTCATTAAATAATATATCTGTAATATTCTTTAATTGTTTCATTCGCGAGGAGCTGGATGAGAAGAAACTCTCATGTCCGGTTCTGCAGTAGAGATGGCATTGAGAAACAACCATCAACTATAACCCAAAAAGAACCAGATTTCGTAAACAACATAGAGGAAGAATGAAGGGAATATCTTATCGAGGCAATCGAATTTGTTTTGGCGGATACGCCCTTCAGGCACTTGAGCCCGCCTGGATCACATCTAGACAAATAGAAGCGGGGCGACGAGCCATGACACGATATGCGCGCCGTGGTGGAAAAATATGGGTACGTATATTTCCAGACAAACCTGTTACAGTAAGACCTACCGAAACACGTATGGGTTCGGGGAAAGGATCTCCCGAATATTGGGTATCCGTCGTTAAACCGGGTCGAATACTTTATGAAATGGGCGGAGTATCAGAAATTGTAGCCAGAGAAGCTATTTCTATAGCTGCGTCCAAAATGCCTATACGAACTCAATTCATTATTGCGGGATAGGGATGTGGGACGAAAGGAAAGGGGCCCTTGTGATGAAAAAAACCGCAGTTTATTTATATTTATTTCTGGACAAATAATATTTCTTCTTTTTTTCTTCTTTGAATTGAAAGAAAAAAAGATAAAAAAATAATGATATGATTCAACCTCAGACCTATTTAAATGTAGCAGATAACAGCGGGGCTAGAGAATTAATGTGTATTCGAATCATAGGAGCTAGTAATCGCCGATATGCTCATATTGGTGACGTTATTGTTGCTGTAATCAAAGAAGCAGTGCCCAATATGCCTCTACAAAGATCAGAAGTGATCAGAGCTGTAATTGTACGTACATGTAAAGAACTCAAACGTGACAATGGTATGATAATACAATATGATGACAATGCAGCAGTTGTCATTGATCAAGAAGGAAATCCAAAAGGAACTCGAGTTTTTGGTGCGATCGCTCGGGAATTGAGACAGTTGAATTTTACTAAAATAGTCTCATTAGCTCCTGAGGTATTATAAATACTAATAGATGAGAACATAATAATAGCAGGGTATCTGAATTAGATTCCACTTTCCATTTATAATTAGTAGAATGCATTAGTAGATTGTGTCTCACGCATATACCTTTAATAATTCATAAAAAAAGAATAAAAAAGCAGAGTATGTTTATTATATAAAAACTCGGAGGCACCAATAATTATAGTTCATCATGGGTAGGGACACTATTGCCGAAATAATAACTTCTATACGAAATGCTGACATGGATAAAAAAGGGACGGTTCGAATAGCATCTACAAATATCACCGAAAACATTGTTAAAATACTTCTACGAGAAGGCTTTATCGAAAATGTGAGAAAACATCGAGCAAGCAAGAAATGTTTCTTGGTTTTAACTCTGCGACATAGAAGGAATAGAAAAGGACCATATCGAACTGTTTTAAAACGTATCAGCCGACCCGGCCTACGAATCTATTCCAACCATCAACGAATTCCTAGGATTTTAGGAGGAATGGGTATTGTAATTCTTTCTACTTCTCGAGGTATAATGACAGACCGAGAGGCTCGACTAGAAGGAATCGGAGGAGAAATTTTGTGTTATATATGGTGATCTTTCTGGTATCCGAATTGCATCCGTAACTTCCTAGTTTGTTTTGTGAAAAAAAAGAGGAAAGACGGGTTGTCTAATATCACTCCTCCTCCATTAGTTGATAATTCAAGGGGGTTACCTGGAATGAAAGAACAAAAATGGATTCATGAAGGTTTAATTACTGAATCACTTCCAAATGGTATGTTTCGGGTTCGTTTAGATAATGAGGATCTTATTCTAGGTTATGTTTCGGGAAGGATCCGACGTAGTTTTATACGGATACTGCCAGGTGATAGAGTAAAAATTGAAGTAAGTCGGTATGATTCAACCAGGGGACGCATAATTTATAGACTCCGCAATAAAGATTCGAACGATTAAATGGCTTTTTCAACATTCCTCTCGCGCGGATACAATTGGAAGTTCCAAATTTTATTTAAAATTTTAAGAGACTTATTTTCTTCCAAAGAGTAGATTCGGAATTAAGGTAAGGAATAACAAATATGAAAATAAGGGCCTCCGTTCGTAAAATTTGTGAAAAATGTCGCCTGATCCGTAGGCGGGGGCGAATTATAGTAATTTGTTCCAACCCTAGGCATAAACAGAGACAGGGATAATCTTTCTAAAAAAGGACCCTCCAAAGAATTCAATACACAAATAAAAGATCTGTTTTGACATGAAATGGATATATCCGTATATCTCTGACTCATATTTATGAGATGATAAAATATGGCAAAAACCATACCAAGAATTGGCTCACGTAGGAATGGACGCATTGGTTCGCGTAAGAATGGACGTCGAATACCAAAAGGGGTTATTCATGTTCAAGCAAGTTTCAACAATACCATTGTAACGGTTACAGATATACGGGGTCGGGTGGTTTCATGGTCCTCAGCCGGTACTTGTGGCTTCAGGGGCACAAGAAGAGGGACGCCATTTGCTGCTCAAACCGCAGCCGCAAACGCTATTCGTACAGTAGTGGATCAGGGTATGCAACGAGCAGAAGTCATGATAAAGGGTCCTGGTCTTGGAAGAGATGCAGCATTACGAGCCATTCGTAGAAGTGGTATACTATTAAGTTTTGTCAGAGACGTAACCCCTATGCCACATAATGGATGTAGACCTCCTAAAAAAAGACGTGTATAGAAATTAAGAATTGAACGGATTTCAAGAGAAATAAATGATTCAATGATCTGATCAAATAATATTACTATGCTTCGAGAGGAAGTAGCAGTATCTACTCGGACACTACAGTGGAAGTGTGTTGAATCAAGAGCAGACAGTAAGCGTCTTTATTATGGACGTTTTATTTTGTCTCCGCTTATGAAAGGACAAGCCGATACAATAGGCATCGCGATGCGAAGGGCTTTGCTTGGAGAAATAGAAGGAACATGTATCACACGCGCAAAATCTGAAAAGATACCACATGAATATTCTACCATAGTAGGTATTGAAGAATCGGTACATGAAATTTTAATGAATTTGAAAGAAATTGTATTGAGAAGTAATCTGTATGGAACTCGCGACGCATCTATTTGCGTCAAGGGTCCTGGATATGTAACTGCTCAAGACATCATCTCACCGCCTTCTGTGGAAATCGTTGATATTACACAGCATATAGCTAGCCTGACGGAACCAATAGATTTGTGTATTGAATTACAAATCGAGAGGAATCGCGGATATCGGATGAAAACACCAAATAACGCTCAAGAAAGAAGTTATCCTATAGATGCGGTATTCATGCCTGTTCGAAATGCAAATCATAGTATTCATTCTTATGGGAATGGGAATGAAAAACAAGAGATACTTTTTCTCGAAATATGGACGGATGGAAGTTTAACTCCTAAAGAAGCACTTTATGAAGCCTCCCGTAATTTGATTGATTTATTTATTCCTTTTCTACATGCAGAAGAACAAGACACAAAATTAGAGGACAATCAAAGCAGGGTTACTTTACCTTTTTTTACTTTTCATGATGGATTGGATAAAGTAAGAAAAAACAAAAAAGAAATCGAATTGAAATGTATT